AAAGTTTTTTTTGCATAAAAAAAGAAAAACCAATCTGATTATAAGTTGTAAAGCAATAACAATCAAAATGCAGATAAATGGAAGGATGAGAGAAAGAGAGAAAAAGAATATCAATGCTATATGATTCCAATATGTAATATGTAAGGTCTATGAGTGATCTTAGAAAGGATAGTGTAATAAAGCATCAATACTAATTTGATTGATCTATAATTAGATGAATTTGTTCATAGAACAAAAAAATCAAGAGCCCCGAGTCAATAAAGACTGAGAAAATTTACTCACGAACACATTTCATTTTCATTGGGAGCTCCATTGTCGAATTCAGGCCTAACCATTAATTGAGAAGCGATGGGAACGACGAAACCTGTGGATGCATAAGATTCTATTGAAAACGAATCCTAATGATTCCTTGGGTAGGATGGCGGAACAAACCCGGGACCAATCCACTTTTATTCTGAGAGGTCCTGTCATGGGATAACCCTACAATTGAAATAGATATTGAAAGAGTAAATATCCGTTCGCGAAAGTTTTTATTTTATTGGATTTAAAAATTTTTGTCGATCCGATATGATAATAAAAAAGACAAAACCAAATAAAGACTCGTTATAAAAAAATGACATTATATTATCTAAAATATCATTAAATACATCTATATTATTTTATAATTGTTTCATTCGCGAGGAGCTGGATGAGAAGAAACTCTCATGTCCGGTTCTGTAGTAGAGATGGAATTAATTGAGAAACAACCATCAACTATAACCCCAAAAGAACCAGATTCCGTAAACAACATAGAGGAAGAATGAAAGGAATATCTTATAGAGGTAATCGTATTTGCTTCGGTAGATATGCTCTTCAGGCACTTGAACCCGCGTGGATCACATCTAGACAAATAGAAGCAGGGCGGCGAGCAATGGCACGAAACGTGCGCCGCGGTGGAAAAATATGGGTACGTATATTTCCAGACAAACCAGTTACAGTAAGACCCGCAGAAACGCGTATGGGTTCAGGGAAAGGATCTCCCGAATATTGGGTAGCTATCGTTAAACCGGGTAGAATACTTTATGAAATGGGCGGAGTAGCAGAAAATGTAGCCAGAAGGGCTATTTCAATAGCGGGATCCAAAATGCCTATACGAACTCAATTAATTATTTCAGGATAGGAATGTAGAACCAAAGGAAAGAAGTCTTTGGAATGAAAAAAAAAACAATTGTAGGTTTCTTTTTTTTTTTTTATTTATTTTGGACAAACAATATTTCTTTTTTTTTTTAATTCGCCCCTTTGCATCAAAAGAGCAAATAAAAAAAAATGATATGATTCAACCTCAAACCCATTTAAATGTAGCAGACAACAGCGGGGCCCGAGAATTGATGTGTATTCGAATCATAGGAGCTAGTAATCGACGATATGCTCATATTGGTGACGTTATTGTTGCTGTAATCAAGGAAGCAATACCAAATACACCTTTAGAAAAATCTGAAGTGATCAGAGCTGTAATTGTACGTACTTGTAAAGAACTCAAACGTGACAATGGTATGATACTACGATATGATGACAATGCTGCGGTTGTTATTGATCAAGAAGGAAATCCCAAAGGAACTAGAATTTTTGGTGCGATCGCACGGGAATTGAGACAGTTAAATTTCACTAAAATAGTTTCGTTAGCACCTGAAGTACTATAAGTATAATAAAGATGAGACTCCAATATAATATAGTTATAGCATTTGAATAAAATATGAATAAAATAGATAAAATGAATTAGTAGATTTTTCTCACGCATATATCTTTAACAATTCATATCATAAAAAAAATATATAAAGAAAAAAAAACATGTTGATCATATCAAAATTCGGGGGCAACAATAATTTTAGTTTATCATGGGTAAAGACACTATTGCTGATATAATAACTTCTATACGAAACGCTGACATGAATAGAAAAGGAACGGTTCGAATACCATCTACTAACATCACCGAAAACCTTCTTAAAATACTGTTAAGAGAAGGTTTTATTGAAAACGTGAGGAAACATCAGGAAAGCAACAAATATTTTTTGGTTTTAACCCTACGACATAGAAGGAATAGGAAAGGGCCATATAAAAATGTTTTAAATTTAAAACGGATCAGTCGACCCGGTCTACGAATCTATTCGAACTATCAACGAATTCCTAGAATTTTAGGCGGGATGGGAATTGTAATTCTTTCCACTTCTCGGGGTATAATAACGGACAGAGAGGCCCGACTAGAAGGAATTGGCGGAGAAATTTTATGTTATATATGGTAAGCTTTCTTATATCCAACTTAGATATGGAACTTTCCTATTAATTTGTGAAAAAAAAACGGGTTTCTAATATAACTCTCCTACTACATTAGTTAATACTTCAAAGAGGTTTTGTTTTACCTGGAATAAAAGGAAAAAAAAAATGGATTCATGGAAATTTAATTACTGAATCACTTCCGAATGGTATACTTAAGATTCGATTAGATAATGAAGATCGGATTCTA